TAACGAGTCCAACAAAAAAAGGAAAATTTCTTTTTTCCTTGAAATATTAAATGAAATAATGATAAACTGGAACTGAAGGCCCCTTTCTCGCGTTCATTCTCTATTTGCATTGCTGAAACAAAACAACAAAACAATATGGGAATCAGATTTTGAAATATATAAAAGATATTGAAAAATCCATTTTTCAATATCTTTTATATATATATATTATATGTATCGGAAAAGAATATATTATATGTATCGGAAAAGAATAGCGATTTATTCCTATAGAGCGTCCATTAACAAGAAAATCAAATCATAAATATCGACAAATTCTTGTCTTTTGTGATCTAAGAAACTAAAAAAGGAAATAAAAAACCCGCTTTCTACAATTTAATATATATCGAATTTAAATATCAGAATAGCCAATATAGTCATGATTCAATGGGTCAGGTCCACTTACTTTTTTTTTTAGTTACAATTTTTATGGTAGGTTTGGTGGGAACAATAGGGAAGTAGGAATATTTTGGTTTGTGATTAATAAATAGGGGTTGGATATCTAGAATATTTATGTTATGTTTCCTGGAATATTTAAATAAATAATAATAAGATATAAAGAGGACTATTATGTCACTACAGGCTAGAAGCCCCCACCCACTAAGTTCACCCACTAAGTTCAATTAGTCAATATAATAATAATTAAATGTTCAACTTTTTAATTATTAATTAGAACTCAAAATAAAATAATAAGAACTCATTGTATTATAAATAATACAATAGTGTTTGCCTTTTTTTTATTATCAAAAATATCTGTATTCTTCGATGAAAAACGAAGACAAAGACTCGAGTTTCATGAAAAAAGCCCTTTATCGGATTTGAACCGATGACTTACGCCTTACCATGGCGTTACTCTACCACTGAGTTAAAAGGGCCTGCTCAATTCATGACTTAGCCATTTTCCATTATGAGTCTACTGCATATATACATATATGCAGTAGACTCATAATGGAAATAATGGAAAAATAAATTCTATTTACCTAGAAAGAAAAGGGGTAAAATTTTTCTCGTTTTTGAATTTTCTGACTTAATGTGAGATAGTGATAGGCATATTTTATCTGAACAAGAAACGAAGCAATGAGTTAAAATTGAAGAAAAAAAAAAAAAACGTTCAATTCAAATTAAAATCCTATAGAATCAGAATATAAAAAGACTGTTCGAATCTAGCCATACCATTAGATTATATTGACAATTCCAAAAAACTATTCATACTATCATTATAGTATGATGACGGTCGGGCGAATATGCCCCCATCGTCTAGCGGTTCAGGACATCTCTCTTTCAAGGAGGCAGCGGGGATTCGACTTCCCCTGGGGGTAGGGTACTACGAAAGGAAGTTGATCATGGATTATCAATAAGCATATAAAGAATTCTTCCTGGGTCGATGCCCGAGCGGTTAATGGGGACGGACTGTAAATTCGTTGACGACTGTCTACGCTGGTTCAAATCCAGCTCGGCCCAAGAATTCACCGCCCCATGAGTAAGATATAATTAATTTATCCTATAGAAAAGAAAGGGTAATGCCTGCTTCGTAGAGAAATAAAGAAAAATTTTTCTCTATCTTTTTTTTTCATCTCATTGAAAGATTGATTATTTTTATTTAACAATAAAATAAAAAATCACTAGTTACTAATAATCTGTCTCACTCTCACTAAAGCCCGTGTTTATGTGGATATAATATCAATATAGCATTCGCATATCTGTTACGTTCCAACATGACGAGTAGAATATCTTTATGAAATCCTAAGTATATGTATGCTATACACCTCGCCGGGATTGTAGTTCAATTGGTCAGAGCACCGCCCTGTCAAGGCGGAAGCTGCGGGTTCGAGCCCCGTCAGTCCCGAACTAGGATCTCATGAATTGAGAAATTCATTTCTCTATTTTTGCGAAAGGGAAGACGAAGAGCAAAATGGAATCAAACAAATTCGCACCGTGGAGATTATTTCTTTTGTTTCGCATGTCTCATCAGATAAATATGGGAAGTTCCTTTTCTTCCCCAGTACTAATTGATAAGGAAAAATATATGTAGATTTAGTACAATTGGTACTATTGCTATATTCAGTATTTAAAGTTTAAGAGATACCAATACTCTTTTTTTTTCAATCATTCTGCTCTTGATCAATGAAATGGAATAGAGTGCTCAGATTTTTGGGGGGGTACAGACACAAAATAGCTTTGTTTATTATATGATATACAATGAACTTAATCTTCATAGAATTTAATTCTCCGGCAAAGTACTTTTTAGGTTAAAGCACATCTTTTCTAAATCTAAATTTTTTTTAGCCTCAATTATGACTACTGTGAAACAATTTATTTAATTCTCATTCCAATTTTATATTGAATTTTTGATGTATACGTTCCAACTCCAATCCAACAAAACAAAGAGTATACTAATAAAATAACATAAAATAAAAGACCAACAAAACCAAGTGGGGCTCCTTTCTTTTCTTATTCTTAGTAAAGGTAAAGCTTGAATAGTCGATTTTTTAGACTTAACCTTACCTTTTTTATATCTCACTTATACTTATACTGTTCGTCTCTCTGTATGCCCTAGAGAATACCGGTTATATAATACCTTATAATTCTATATACAAAATCCTATGTATATGTATAAGTAGAAGAATTGTATAAGGAAGATAAGATGCTAGGTTATAGAAAAGAACAAGTGGAAAAAGGATGAAAACCTAATAATAGGTATTTATGATCTAATCAAAAATGGTTTTTTGTATGGATAAAAGATCTCCCTATGTTATACTATTCAATTCTCAACGAGAAATTGATTTGATAGATCAGAAATTTTTATTCATAATATTGATCTGATTCAGTATCATCAAGATACAATTCATCCCATTGAATTTACAGGAATAAAATTTATCATCTCTATGGGATTAGATCCCGAGTTAAGTTATTGCGAAAAAAAAAGATTAGATTATGGAAGTCAATATTCTCGCACTTATTGCTACTGCACTGTTCATTCTAATTCCTACTGCTTTTTTACTTATCATCTATGTAAAAACAGTTAGCCAAAATGATTAATTTGAATGAAACTTGAATTATCAGTTCTTAGCAGTTCAATTCAATTCAATGATTCAAGAAATGAAAGAAAAGAATTCAAACTCTAAGTCTTAAATGAAATGATTGCGCTGAGCTGGAATCAGAACAGAAGTAGCTTATTAAGTATCTAAGCTAGTGTGGTAGAAAGAACTATATATTATAGTTCTTTCTACCACACTAGCTAGTATTGTATACTAATATTAATATAGGCTTCATATAGATAAAATTACAATATGTATATAGTAGATGTACATATAGATAAGATAAAACTTTAATTCTATTTCTTTTTTTTCATCTCAAGAAGTCATTGATTGAACAATTAATGGATGATCCGCGTAGTTATATGATAACTTCTTCGGATTTGGAAAAGGGGTTAGAGTAAACCTGGCCGTTTTTCATGTTTAAACAAACCATGAGATGAGTCAAAAAAGTATAATTTCGAGAAGTTTAAAACAAATGTGAAATGTGTGATATGTAAATAGCCTAACGGAAGAAAGATCTAATTTTATTATGTGTAGGACCTCTTTGGACAATCACTAATTGTTTCGCTTACAGTGGAAAGAAAATATATAGTGTCATAATAACAGAATTTTTTTTCTAAAAGAAAAAAAAATATAGACTATTTAGTCAAAATTCGGTTGGAAAGAATCTTCTATTATGCGTAGATTTGAGTTGCAAAATACAATTATGATAATGATTTATTACTCTATTCCAGTACAATTTTGAATACTTTTTTTGCTTCGCAAAACGATTAATAAAGAATTGATACAGTTCGATTGAGCAATTGATTACTCAATTTAGTATTAGTATTTGTAGTGTCCACAGCACTAGAGTCCACTCCTTCCCCATACTACAAGTGAAAGAGAAAATGTAAAGACGACCATTAAAGCAGCCCAAGCAAGACTTACTATATCCATGTGAATTATGTCCCTTATTTCTATGAAAGAATTATTCGATTATTATTTAATAATCATAGTGGAATCAATGGCACAGAGTCAAAATAGGATTCTGACTTAAGACTATTGATGAACCAAATCAATTCAATGAATACATTTGCAACAAGTTTCAATATTTTAAGATTTCCGGTAGAATCAGGAAGTATTAAGTACAAGATGATACACGCGCCCTTTCTATACACAACTATATATCAGATACCTCTATTTTCTATTTGATCTAAGCTTATTGTCTTTCTATGAAAGAATCGGTAGAACCCACTGCCACTATTACTACATACATATATTCTTTTTTTTTTCAATTTTTACCTTTACTCTATACTATAAGAGTCGACCAACTATTCTGATTCTATGTCTGAGCACTCATAGCCTTTCGTGAGTTTAAATACAAAGTATCTTCGTGCCTTTCTACAAGCCCTAAATTTATTTCCCATCATTGTATCCAATCTAATTTAATACCCAACAGAATCACGAGACGCTACTTAAAATTAAAAATTGTTTAAGAGATTTTGATATGCTAGTCTTTTATATAATCTTTTATTCTAGTAGTAAAAATGGGGTGCCTCTTAGGAATCTTTGTATATCGAGATTTCCGATCTTAGTTCTTAATTCCATTCTGGAATTGATTCTCACCATTTATTTCAAAATTTTTTGAAATAAATGGTGAGAATCAATCATTACCAATGATTAAATTAATAATTGAGGTTTTTGCTTCATCCCTATTACTGCCGATTTGATTTGGGCTAGACTTAGATTTTAAGAAAAAAAGTTACAGTCTTTTCTAAAACCTATGCTATAGTTTATAAAAATCAAGTATTGACACGTCCACTTAGTTCTTTGCCTCCACTTCTTGCGGAGCAATAATTCATCGAATTAGATCGGCAGAATAAGAAATCAAAAATCTTTGGTTGATCAGGCGACACCCGGATTTGAACTGGGGATAAAGGATTTGCAGTCCCCCGCCTTACCACTTGGCCATGCCGCCAAATTCGATCCAAAATAAAATGGATAAAAATATTAGCCATATTCTATTTCTACTACTAACTCTTTTTTTTATCTTGAATCCCGTTGTACTTAATCCTCAAAAACACATTCTTTTTTTTTTATCTGGTTTCTATTATTTTCTTCGATTTATTATATCTCAAAATATACATCAGTTAATAATTTCCCTTCTTGTTTCTTTTCTATTGAGAGTCAAATTCTGGCGACAGACTGAAAAATTCAGGGCAAATTGGAACCATTAACAATTTACTTTAAATTAGTCTTTAAATTGAAATTAGTGAATGGTTCTTCAATTTTTATCGGAGATCAAATTTGATTTCCTTGAATGGAAAAAGAAAATTGATTTATGACCGATTTATGACTAATCTCATTTTTTTTTTTCAATAAAAAATACTTTTCTATTTCAATTATAACAACATATATGTGTATATGTAAACCCCAAAACACAAATTGTTACCCAGATACCGAGACGGGTCTCTCTCTTATGTACATGTCCCTAGAGAGAATTCTCATGTTTCAATTTTTCATTGAATAAATAGATTGAAATATTGAATATAAAATACGAATTTTGGTGGAGTGCGATCCATGTTAATGTTGCTCCAGAAATTGCAAGAAAGGATGTGATATATGGATAGATAGCCGTATCAACATGTACTTAATAAATACAATCTTTTTTTTTTTAGTATATTTATATTAAGTTACACAATTCAAGCGTATTCTATAAATTTCCCTCCCTACCAAAAAAAATCCGCCAATTCTTTTTGGAACATTTAATTCCATTTTTTGTGTTAAAAAAGGGAAAACTCTATACTACTTCTGATTATTCTGTCTTTATTTCATTTATATAGATATAAAGAGGAGATTAAATCTCAATCATTCCTTTTTGTGGTATCCCGTCGGATCGTAATATCATACTAATACGTTAGGTAGAAGTTGGACCAATTTTGAACAAGGCTCCATAAGTGTAAGTAACAGAATTTTTTTCCAGAAATATTTTCTCAATTTAACCCGTCAAAATTTGAACCTGCGCCCAAAATGTTCTTTATTCCGCCGTTCCATCTCCGTTCATACGTTTGAAATAGATATATGGAGTTGACTAAAATTTTATGTGATTCAGTAAACAGAATATACATTCTATTATTGCTAGGTCGATCCATATGGGTCGATGAATAGTGAATCAATAATTGAATTTTTTCAATAAAAATAAATAGGAAACTTAAGATTAAGATGCTTCGGAATGGAAATGAGGGAATGTCCACAATACCTGGATTTAGTCAGATACAATTTGAGGGATTTTGTAGGTTCATTAATCAGGGTTTAACGGAAGAATTTCATAAGTTTCCAAAAATTGAAGATAGAGATCAAGAAATGGAATTTCAATTATTTGTGGAAAGGTATCAATTGGTGGAGCCCCTGATAAAGGAAAGAGATGCTGTGTATGAATCACTCACATATTCTTCTGAATTATATGTCCCTGCGGGAGTAATTTGGAAAACCGGTAGGGATATGCAACAACAAACTGTTTTTATTGGAAACATTCCTCTAATGAATTCCCTGGGAACCTCTATAGTAAATGGAATATACAGAATTGTGATCAATCAAATATTGCAAAGTCCCGGTATTTACTATCGTTCAGAATTGGATCATAACGGAAATGCTGTTTATACCAGCACTATAATATCAGATTGGGGAGGAAGATCGGAATTAGAAATTGATAGAAGAACAAGGATATGGGCACGTGTAAGTAGGAAACAAAAAATATCTATTCTAGTTTTATCATCAGCTATGGGTTCAAATCTAAGAGAAATTCTAGATAATGTTTGTTACCCTGAAATTTTCTTGTCTTTCTCGAATGATAAGGAGAAAAAAAAGATTGGATCCAAAGAAAATGCCATTTTGGAGTTTTATCAACAATTTGCTTGTGTCGGTGGGGATCCGGTATTTTCTGAGTCCTTATGTAAGGAATTACAAAAGAAATTTTTTCAACAAAAATGTGAATTAGGAAGGATTGGTCGACGAAATATGAACCGGAGACTCAATCTTGATATACCTCAGAACAATACATTTTTGTTACCACGAGATCTATTGGCTGCTGCGGATCATTTGATCGGAATTAAATTTGGAATGGGTACATTTGACGATATGAATCACTTGAAAAATAAACGTATTCGTTCTGTAGCAGATCTGTTACAAGATCAATTCGGATTGGCTCTTGTTCGTTTAGAAAATTCGATTCGAGGAACTATATGTGGAGCAATCCGACATAAATTGATACCGACTCCTCAAAATTTGGTAACTTCAACTTCATTAACAACCACTTATGAATCCTTTTTTGGCCTACACCCTTTATCTCAAGTTTTGGATCGAACTAATCCATTGACACAAATTGTTCATGGACGAAAATTGAGTTATTTGGGTCCTGGAGGATTGACGGGACGAACTGCTAGCTTTCGGATACGAGATATCCACCCGAGCCACTATGGGCGTATTTGCCCAATTGACACGTCTGAAGGAATCAATGTTGGACTTATTGGATCTTTAGCTATTCATGTGAGGATTGGTCCTTGGGGATCTATAGAGAGTCCGCTTTATGAAATGTCTGAGAGATCAAAAGAGGCACAGATAATTTATTTATCACCAAATAGAGATGAATATTATATGGTAGCCGCAGGAAATTCTTTGGCCCTGAATCGGGGTGTTCAAGAGGAACAAGTTGTTCCGGCTCGATACCGTCAAGAATTTTTGACTATTGCATGGGAACAGATTCGTTTTAGAAGTATTTTTCCTTTCCAATATTTTTCTATTGGAGCTTCCCTCATTCCGTTTATTGAGCATAATGATGCGAATCGGGCTTTAATGAGTTCTAATATGCAGCGCCAAGCAGTTCCTCTTTCTCGATCCGAGAAGTGCATTGTTGGAACTGGGCTGGAACGCCAAACGGCTCTAGATTCGGGGGTGTCTGTTATAGCTGAACGCGAAGGAAAGATCATTTATACTGATACTCACAAGATCATTTTATCAAGTAATGGGGATACTATAAGCATTCCATTAGTTATGTATCAACGTTCCAACAAAAATACTTGTATGCATCAAAAACCTCAGGTTCAGCAGGGTAAATGTATAAAAAAGGGGCAAATTTTAGCAGACGGGGCGGCTACAGTTGGTGGGGAACTCGCTTTAGGAAAAAACGTATTAGTCGCTTATATGCCATGGGAAGGTTACAATTTTGAAGACGCAGTACTAATTAGCGAACGGCTAGTGTGTGAAGATATTTATACTTCTTTTCACATACGGAAATATGAAATTCAGACTCATGTGACAAGTCAAGGTCCCGAAAGAATTACTAAGGAAATACCCCATTTAGAGGCTCATTTACTCCGAAATTTAGACAGAAATGGAATTGTAATGCTGGGATCTTGGATAGAAACCGGCGATATTTTAATAGGTAAATTAACACCTCAGACAGCGAACGAATCCTCGTATGCCCCCGAGGATAGATTATTACGAGCCATACTTGGCATTCAGGTATCCACTTCAAAAGAAACTTCTCTAAAACTACCTATAGGCGGAAGAGGTCGAGTTATTGATGTGAGATGGATCCAGAAAAAGACGGGTTCCAGCTATAATCCAGAAAAGATTCGTGTATATATTTTACAGAAACGTGAAATCAAAGTGGGTGATAAAGTAGCTGGAAGACATGGGAATAAAGGTATCATTTCTAAAATTTTGTCTAGACAAGATATGCCCTACTTGCAAGATGGAACACCTGTTGATATGGTCTTCAATCCATTAGGAGTACCCTCACGAATGAATGTAGGACAGATATTTGAATGTTCACTCGGGTTAGCAGGGGATATACTAAAGAGACATTATAGAATAGCACCTTTTGATGAGAGATATGAGCAAGAGGCTTCGAGAAAACTAGTGTTTTCCGAATTATATGAAGCCAGTAAGCAAACAAAAAACCCATGGGTATTTGAACCCGAGTTTCCGGGAAAAAGCAGAATATTTGATGGAAGAACAGGGGATCCTTTTGAACAACCTGTTCTAATAGGCAAGTCCTATATCCTAAAATTAATTCATCAAGTTGATGATAAAATCCATGGACGTTCGAGTGGGCATTACGCACTTGTTACACAACAACCCCTTAGAGGAAGGGCTAAGCAAGGGGGGCAACGAGTAGGGGAAATGGAAGTTTGGGCTCTAGAAGGATTTGGTGTTGCTCATATTTTACAAGAGATGCTTACTTATAAATCTGATCATATTAGAGCTCGTCAAGAATTACTTGGTGCTACGATCATTGGAGGAACAGTACCTAATCCTGAGGATGCCCCAGAATCTTTTCGATTACTCGTTCGAGAACTACGATCTTTGGCTCTGGAACTGAACCATTTCCTTGTATCTGAAAAGAATTTTCAGATTAATCGGAAGGAAGTTTGATCCGAATGAATCAGAATTTCTATTCTATGATCGACCGGTATAAACATCAACAACTTCGAATTGGATTAGTGTCTCCTCAACAAATAAGGGCTTGGGCCAACAAAACCCTACCAAATGGGGAGATAGTTGGAGAGGTGACAAAGCCCTATACTTTTCATTATAAAACCAATAAACCGGAAAAAGATGGATTGTTTTGTGAAAGAATCTCTGGACCCATAAAAAGTGGAATTTGTGCTTGTGGAAATTATCGAGTGATCGGAGCGGAAAAAGAGGACTCGAAATTTTGTGAAGAATGTGGGGTGGAATTTGTTGATTCTCGGATACGAAGATATCAAATGGGATACATCAAACTCGCATGTCCAGTAACTCATGTGTGGTATTTGAAACGCCTTCCTAGTTATATCGCGAATCTTTTAGATAAACTCCTTAAGGAATTAGAAGGCCTAGTATATTGCGATGTGTGATTTGATCGAAATTCGCATTTTACAGATTTGCACTACTAAACTGTCATC